AGTGGGGTGCCTGAGAAAAAGGGTTGTTTTGATAGAGCAAATCACGCGTATCCCGCCCTCACTGATGTACCCCCTACATAGTACATCTGGTAAATATTCCTTAAAATATCAGTAGAATCAAAAAAAAATACCGTAAGTTTGGTAAATATGCCCATTTATCAAAAAATTACAAAAGTAGTTTTTAACTACTGAATTTTCCCTTTAAATAAACACAATTTCCAGAAAAAAAAGTCAAAAAATGCCAAATCACTAAATCTACAATCTTTTTAAGATTTCCAATAAAAAAATATTCTGATTAGCATCACTATAATTAGCCATAAAAGTTTTATTTTAGCACAAAGATTTCGTTTTATAGGTGCCCACATGGCGAAGTTTTCTCCCAGAGTTCTCCTCCTGCCCAAAGGAGAATTCAAAAAAAACTTTTAAAAGTGAGACACAATTACACTTGGTAGAATCAGACTACCCCTCGGAACTTCAAAGGCTCCTGTACCTCTTATACTAAAGTGTAAATAGGTCAGCTAAGCAAGCTATTGGGTTCATACCCCGGAAATAAAGGATTACACCTTTCCCATTTAATATGATTTTTTAACAAAATATTATTTGGATCCTCCCTCGCCCTAGGGACAGTAATCGCAATTTCCTCATATTCCTGAATAGGAATATGAATAGGCTTAGAAATCAACCTCCTTTCGTTTGTTCCCCTTATCAGAATACCTAAAAATTCTTATTCTTCTGAATCTGCCCTCAAATATTTTGTAGCCCAAGCCGCAGCCTCAACAATTCTACTGCTAGCCCTAGTAGTTTTGTCCTCCAAGTCCTCGTTTCTAATAAGAAAATACGACTATGCAATAGTAATTCTTAACACCTCTCTTCTCCTAAAAATGGGGGCTGCCCCCCTCCATTTCTGATTCCCAGAAGTAATAGAAGGATTAAGATGAATAAATGCAACAATTCTACTCACCTGACAAAAAATTGCTCCTATAGTTCTCTTAATCTACACAAATAAAACCCTTATTTTAATATTCAGAGTTGTCATTTCATGTATACTAATTAGTGGAATCATAGGTCAAAATCACTTAAGCTTACGAAAAATCATGGCCTATTCCTCAATCAATCACATCGGATGGATAATTGCAGCATCCTTGTTTATAGAAATTATTTGAATAATTTATTTTGTTATCTACACAATCATCAACTTAAACATTGTGATTATGTTTAAAAAACTCAACATCTTTTATATAAAACAACTGATCCTGTCAATTAGTTACGAACCCCTACTCAAATTATTCTTTATCTTAAATTTTCTGTCCTTAGGTGGCCTTCCCCCCTTCCTTGGATTTTTCCCCAAATGACTCACAATCCAAATTCTTACGGAAAACCAATTTTCTCTTCTAGCCGTAATTATAATCGTAGCAACCTTGGCTACCCTATTTTTCTATATACGAGTAACCTTCAGAACTTTTGTTCTGTCGTCAAACTCTCTTACTTGCCTCCCCTACCATTGCTCAAACAAGTTTTTTATTATAACAGCTAATCTTGTAACACTGGCAAGATTAATTCTATCAACTTTGGTATTTAACATTTTATAACCAAGGATTTAGGTTAAATTAAACCCGTGACCTTCAAAGCCACTAATAGATAGAAATTCTAAGCCTTAGGGTTTCCCCACCATCAAATTTGCAATTTGATATCATTGTTGAATATAAGACTGGTAAAAGAAAATTAATTTTCGTAAATAAGTTTACAGCTTATCGCTTGTTCTCAGCCATTTTACCGAACAAGTGATTATTTTCAACCAACCATAAAGACATTGGTACTTTATACTTCCTACTTGGAAGATGATCTGGTATAGTAGGAACCTCCTTAAGAATTTTAATTCGAGCCGAACTTGGAAATCCTGGATCCCTAATTGGTGATGATCAAATTTATAATGTTATTGTAACTGCCCATGCATTCATTATAATTTTTTTCATAGTAATACCCATTATAATTGGGGGTTTCGGAAATTGACTTGTTCCTTTAATGCTAGGTGCGCCCGACATAGCATTTCCTCGAATGAACAACATAAGATTCTGACTCCTCCCTCCGAGGCTAACATTCCTTCTGATAAGAAGAATAGTAGAAAGAGGGGCTGGAACAGGTTGAACAGTTTATCCCCCTCTATCCTCAAACATCGCCCATAGAGGGGCATCTGTAGACCTAGCCATTTTCAGCCTCCATCTAGCTGGTATTTCATCAATTCTTGGTGCAGTAAATTTTATTACTACTGTAATCAACATACGAGCAACAGGAATCACATTTGATCGTATACCCCTTTTTGTATGAGCGGTAGCTTTAACAGCTCTCCTTCTCCTTCTGTCCTTACCTGTTCTCGCAGGTGCAATCACCATACTCCTAACTGACCGAAACCTAAACACTACCTTTTTTGACCCTGCCGGAGGGGGTGACCCAATTTTATACCAACACCTATTCTGATTCTTTGGGCATCCAGAAGTCTATATTTTAATTCTACCAGGATTTGGTATAATTTCTCACATCATTAGTCAAGAAAGAAGAAAAAAGGAAACATTTGGAACTTTAGGAATAATTTACGCTATAATAGCTATTGGTCTTCTTGGTTTCATTGTCTGAGCCCATCACATATTTACTGTGGGAATAGACGTTGATACACGAGCCTACTTCACATCAGCAACTATAATTATTGCCGTCCCTACGGGAATTAAAATTTTCAGTTGATTAGCTACCCTTCACGGAACCCAAATTAATTATTCACCTTCTATGTTATGAGCCCTAGGATTTGTATTTTTATTTACTGTAGGGGGACTCACAGGAGTTGTTCTTGCCAATTCATCAATTGATATTGTTCTTCACGACACTTACTATGTTGTAGCCCACTTCCATTACGTTTTATCCATAGGAGCAGTATTTGCTATTATAGCAGGTTTTGTTCATTGATTCCCTTTATTCACTGGTATTTCTCTTAACAACAAATTTTTAAAAATTCAATTCCTAGTAATATTTTTAGGAGTAAACATAACCTTCTTTCCTCAACACTTCCTCGGATTAAGAGGTATGCCTCGGCGATACTCAGATTATCCTGATGCTTATACAACATGAAACATCATTTCATCAATTGGTTCTCTTATTTCCTTGGTAAGAATTATCATTTTCCTTTTCATTATATGAGAAGCTTTTTCTGCTCTACGAAAAAGCTTATCCCCTTTAAGAATAACCTCTTCTATTGAATGACTCCAACAAATACCTCCAGCTGAACATAGATACTCTGAACTTCCTATACTGTCCAACTTCTAATATGGCAGAGTAGTGCAATGGCCTTAAACCCCATATATAAAGTTTTTACTTTTTTTAGAAATAGCCACTTGAAAAATAATTTTACTACAAGACAGAGCATCTCCCTTAATAGAACAATTATCCTTCTTCCATGATCACACTTTAATAATTCTCCTTATAATTACTGTTCTAGTAGGATATTTAATATCAAGTTTATTTTTCAATAAATATAACTATCGGTTTCTTCTTGAAGGCCAAACCATTGAAGTAATTTGAACTATTCTACCAGCAGCTACACTCATTTTTATTGCTCTACCCTCACTTCGTCTTCTATACCTACTTGACGAAATTAATAACCCACTTGTTTCTATAAAAACCATTGGACATCAATGATATTGATCCTATGAATATTCTGACTTCAAGAGTATCGAATTTGATTCATATATAATTCCTACCTCTGAACTAAAAAGATTCAATTTTCGTCTTCTAGATGTTGATAATCGTGCTGTCCTTCCTTACAACTCACAAATTCGACTTATAGTTACAGCAGCAGATGTTTTACATTCATGAACTATTCCAGCCTTAAGTGTCAAAATTGACGCAACCCCGGGGCGACTAAATCAAGTTAGATTTATACTAAACCGAACAGGTCTGTTTTTTGGACAATGTTCCGAAATTTGTGGAGCAAACCACAGATTTATACCTATTGTAATCGAAAGAATTTCTCCACCATACTTTGTTAAGTGAATCTCCAAAATAGGGGAATCATCATTAGATGACTGAAAGCAAGTATTGGTCTCTTAAACCACACCATAGTAAAATAGCGCCTACTTCTAATGAAAGGTTTAGTTAAACTAATAACGTTAGTTTGTCAAACTAAAATTACTTAATAGTACCCTTTAATTCCTCAAATGGCACCTATCAATTGATTGACCCTTCTCCTTGTATTTTCCTCTATTCTCATTATTGCTAGAATCCTAAATTACACTCTACAGTTCATTTTCCCTAAAAGAGCTTTATCTGAAAAACTTAATTCCCTTAAAAACTGAAAATGATAACAAATTTATTTTCCTCTTTTGATCCCTCAACCTCATTTTATTTTCCCCTCAATTGAACTAGTATTCTTCTATGCTTTATTTTTATCCCACTCTCATTCTGGCTTATTCCTAACCGTCTATCCTCATTATGGAAAAAAATTTTAATCTCCCTACATCAAGAATTTAAAACTCTTGTAGGACCTTCCACCTTAGGGAGAACATTTATTTTTGTATCATTATTCTCGTTAATTCTTTATAACAATTTCCTTGGTTTATTTCCTTATATCTTTACAGGAACAAGACACCTTGTCATAACCTTAACTTTAGCATTACCCTTATGAGTAAGATTTATAATTTTCGGTTGAATCAACAACACAATTCACATATTAGCTCATCTCGTTCCTCAAGGAACTCCCCCTATTCTAATGCCATTTATAGTATGTATTGAAACAATCAGTAATATTATCCGCCCAGGAACTCTAGCAGTCCGTCTAGCAGCTAATATAATTGCTGGTCATTTACTGCTAACTCTACTAGGAAATACAGGTCCACTAATCCCTAATTCCATTTTAATTGTATTGTTAATTACCCAAATTCTTCTTCTTGTTCTAGAATCGGCTGTTGCTATTATTCAATCCTACGTCTTTGCTGTCTTAAGAACTTTATATTCTAGAGAAGTAACCTAATGAGCCATAAAAATCACCCTTTCCATCTCGTAGATGCGAGACCTTGACCAATCCTGGGAGCATTCTCTGCCATAATCACTATAGTGGGTATTATTAAATGATTCCATATATTCAATCACAACCTCCTTCTACTGGGATTCTTAGTAACAGGACTAGTAATGTACCAATGATGACGTGATATCTCACGTGAAGGAACATTTCAAGGTCTACATACCTATCCTGTAACTATAGGATTACGTTGAGGTATAATTTTATTTATTACATCAGAAGTATTCTTCTTCATTTCATTTTTCTGAGGATTTTTTCATAGAAGTCTCTCTCCTACTATTGAATTAGGTATAAACTGACCCCCCAAGGGGATCACCCCATTTAATCCCCTACAAATTCCTCTTCTTAATACTCTAATCCTACTATCATCAGGTCTAACCGTTACCTGAGCACATCATAGCTTAATTGAAAATAATTTTAATCAAACCGCCCAAGGTTTAGCTCTTACTGTAATTTTGGGAATTTACTTTACTCTTCTCCAAGCCTACGAATATAAGGAAGCCCCTTTTACAATTGCAGACGCAGTGTACGGATCCTCATTTTTTATAGCTACTGGATTCCATGGAATCCATGTTATTATTGGAACCACATTCTTGGCAGTATGTTTATTTCGCCACATAAACAACCACTTTTCATCAATCCATCATTTTGGATTTGAAGCCGCAGCTTGATACTGACATTTCGTTGACGTAGTGTGACTATTCCTATATATTTCAATCTACTGATGAGGTAGATATTTGTGTAATATAAATTTATTATACTTGACTTCCAATCAAGAAACCTAGTAATAGCATAAATAATGTTCCTAGTAACAGCCTCTGCATTTCTAATTATATTTATTGCCTTAGCAATAATTATAATCTCAAGAATCATCTCTAAAAAAAGATTTATAGACCGGGAAAAAAGATCCCCATTCGAGTGTGGCTTTGACCCTAAGAGATCCTCCCGTCTCCCATTTAGACTTCAATTCTTCCTAATTGCTGTTATCTTCCTAATTTTTGATGTAGAAATCGCTTTGTTAATTCCTCTAATTTCAATTATTAAAATCTCCAAAATCAGCTTATTTATCGCAATTTCCTCATTCTTTATTATTATTCTATTAAGAGGACTTTTTCATGAATGAAATCAAGGAGCCCTTGAATGAGCAGTTTAGGATAATAGTTAATAATAACATTTAATTTGCACTTAAAAAATATTGATCATTCAATTTATCTTAAATAAGAAACAAAAATTTGTATTTAGTTTCGACCTAAAATTTTGATGAAAACATCCTTATTTTTAACTGAAACCAAAAAGAGGTGTACCACTGTTAATGGTACGATTGAATTATTTTCCAGTTAAAGGGTCAAGACACACAAGAATAAGCTTCTAACTTAATTCCCCAGCGGTGAAACTCCGTTGATGACCCTATTTATATAGTTTAAATAAAAACATTACACTTTCATCGTAAAATTAGATTTTATCTTATAAATACTTAAAGATTAAAAAAATCACCTAGATATCTTCAATATCATGCTCTACTTGAGCTATTTAAGTAAAATATTATTAAAACTAAAAAAACAATTCACATAACTGCTAAAACAAGAAAAACCTTTAAGTTATTCTCATGTAAAATCTGTAAAAACTTAGCCACCCATGACAAATTAAAATAAAAATTCTGGCTCCCCAAATATTCCGATCAACCTTGATCAACCCCCTTATAAATATCCTCTCCCCCTCACAAAGGATAATAATTAACTCCAAATGTTGATAAAAAGGGTATATTCCATATAGAGCCAAAAAATACAGTTCTAGATATTCACTCTAAGGATTTCAATCGATACCCCATAATTAACTGAGCCAATTCATAACCTAATCACCCCCCTCTTAAAACCACAACTACTGTCATTATTTTTATAAAAAAGGGCAAACAAATATAATAAGGTGTAGATAATATAATTCACCTCAGTATTCTTCCCATAAACACAACGAAAAAAATAATTCCTGCTATCCCCTTGATCATTACTAAACCCGAATCATTAATAGAATGATACCTATAAAAATTATAATCACCTCTTATAACATAATAAATCAAACGAAATGTATATGCTACTGTCAGCCCAGTAGAAAAAAAATAAATTAAATAAATATACATCCCAACGTAATCCATAGAAACAACCTCTAAAATCAAGTCCTTGGAATAAAATCCAGATAAAAAGGGAAGTCCACACAAAGACATATTACAAATAATAAAAAAACTACAAGTTAAAGGTATTTGATTAATAAGTCCTCCCATAAAACGAATATCCTGCTTATTTCCCATTCCATGAATCATGGCCCCTGCACACATAAATAATAAAGCCTTAAACAAGGCATGAGTTAACAGATGATAAAAAGCTAAAACATACCCTCCTATCGACAAAATACTTATTATTAAGCCAAGCTGACTAAGAGTTGACAAAGCAATAATTTTCTTCAAATCATATTCATAAGAAGCCCCTAAACCTGCTATAAATATTGTTAACCTCGCAACAAATAAAAGAAATATCCTTGTTCAAAATCCTATACAAAAATTAAATCGAATAAGTAAATAAACCCCGGCAGTCACAAGTGTTGAAGAATGAACTAAAGAAGAAACAGGAGTAGGGGCAGCCATAGCTGCAGGTAACCAAGAAGAAAAGGGAATCTGTGCTCTTTTAGTTATTCCAGCAAAAAGTATTAAAGATATAATAATTCCTATTTCTGTTCTTATATTTATAAAATCTAAAAAATAAATATAATTTCAACTACCAAAATTTAGTATTCATGCAATTCTTATTAAAAATGCAACATCTCCTAAACGATTAGTTAAAGCAGTCAACATACCAGCATTATAAGATTTCACATTTTGATAATAAATAACCAAACAATAAGAAACTAAACCAAGTCCATCTCATCCTAAAAGAATTCTAATTAAATTCGGCCTAAAAATCAACAACAATATTGATGCAACAAATATTACTACTAATATAATAAAACGATTAATACTCAAATCACCCTCCATATATTCATAACTGTAAAAAATTACTATCGAAGAAATAAATAATACAAAACTAGCAAATAAAAGAGATATTCAATCTAAAAGAATAGACATCACAATTCTGCAAGAATTAATATTAACTATTTCAATCTCTAAAACAATTCTATAATCCAAACTTATAAAATTTACACTCATCAACAATCTTAACATTCTAAAAATTAAAAACCCAAAAAAATAAATAAAACAAATAGATATTATCTAGAATACACCTACATCATTGATTCCACAAATCAATATTTTAATCTTAAACTATCTAGATAACTTCATAAAGTTAGAAATTCCCCCTTTATAATTAAAATATTTAAAGGAAATCAATGTATAAACAAAAGAAGGTACTCACGAGCAGACCCCATTCTAAAAGAATATAATCCACTAAACATCTTACCATGCTGTCTATAAGCATAAAGAAATAGTCTATAAGCAGCTCTAAAAAACGAAATCAAAGATAAAAAAACTATACAAAGAACTCTTCAAGAAACCAATCTATTAATAAGCATAATTTCCCCTAATAAATTTAAAGAGGGAGGAGCAGCCATATTTGAAGAACTCAATAAAAATCACCACAAAGATATTCTGGGTATCAAATTAATCAACCCCTTATTTAAATAAAGTCTCCGACTTCCCAAACGCTCATAAGAAATATTGGCTAAACAGAAAAGACCCGAAGAACAAAGTCCATGGGCTACTATTATAGCTAAGGCACCTCTTAACCCCCAGTAATTTAAGGTTATAATACCCCCTAGAGCTAATCCCATATGAGCTACAGATGAATAAGCAATTAAAGCCTTCACATCTCTTTGCCGTAAACAAATTAAAGAAACATAAAATCCCCCAACCAAGCCTACCACCACAAAAACAACATTAATTTTAATTGCAACAGGAATCATAATTTGTATTATCCGTATTATTCCATATCCCCCCAACTTTAATATCACTCCTGCTAAAATTATTGACCCAGAGACAGGAGCCTCAACATGAGCCTTAGGTAATCACAAATGAACAAAATATATAGGCATCTTAACTAAAAATACTATTGTTATACAAACATAAAACATAAAAAAACCTACATCATAATAAAAAAAGAAAAAGTCCAATGAACCAATTTTATAATAATAATAAAAAATAGAAACCATCATCGGAAGGGAAGCCACCAAAGTATAAAACAATAAATAAACCCCAGCTTGAATCCGTTCTGGTTGATACCCTCAACCAATAATCAAAATAAGAGTAGGAATTAAACTAAACTCAAAAAATAAATAAAACACAAACAAATTTATAGAAGCAAACGTACAAAACAAAGAAAATAAGAGAATCAACAAAGTAAATAAAAATAAATTTCTAAAATACCCCCTTCTGTAAATCCCCATTCTAGCCATAATCATTAAAGAACAAATTCACAAGCTCAGTAAAATTATAATATAAGATAAGAGATCCACTCCTCAAAAATACCTGATATTCAAATATTCTCAACCTATCCTCATTATTCCAGTAAAAACAAAAATCATAAATATATATATACACTGATTAACCCAAAACCCCTTCTTTATAAACCTTAAAGGAACCATTATAATTATTATACACACAAACCTTATCATAACAAATTAAAAGACTCTATATAATCATTACCGTAAGTTCGTATTAAAAGTACAAGAACTGATAAACCTAAAGCTCCTTCACATACTCTAATAGTAAGATAAATTATTAAAAAATAAAATTCCAACCCAAAAACACACAAATAAACATATAAACCAAAAAATAAAGAAACTACCACAAATTCCAATCTTAATAATATTAACAACATGTGCTTACGATTTAAGCAAAAGGAAAGTAATCCTATTAAAAATATAACCACAAATCCCCCAATTATAATTTCCATTAGTTTTAATAATTTAAAAAAAATACTGGTCTTGTAAACCAGAAATAAGTTTACCTTTTAAAACTTCAGAAAGGAAATATTTATTCCATCATTAATCTCCAAAATTAATATTCTTTTTAAACTACTTCCTGAACAAATGACAATAATTCTGTGTACTTCTGTTCTTAATGCTTCCTTTTTACCTTTAATAAATCATCCCATATCCCTGGGTCTTCTCCTCCTTATCCAGTCAATTCTAATTGCTATAATCTCTGGTTGAATAAATATCACCTTCTGATACTCCTACATCATACTTCTTATTATAATTGGTGGAATACTAGTTCTATTTATATACATAACTAATGTTGCATCAAATGAAAAATTTAGTTTTTCCTCCTCCCTAATAATTATTCTTATTATCATAACAGTTATATTTATCTTATCAATTCCAACAATTGACCAAAGACTTATTAATATAGGTATTCAAATTAATGAAACAATTATATCTTTTCACCCCTTAACATCCTTAAACAAATTCTTAAACTTCCCTGCCATTACTATATCAACTGCCCTAATCATCTACCTATTAGTAACAATAATTGTAATTATCAAAATTATTAATATTAAACATGGCCCTCTTCGCCACCACAACTAATGAAAACCCCTTTTCGAAAGATTTCTCCAGTAACTAAAATTATTAATAATGCTCTCATCGACCTACCTTCTCCTTCAAATATTTCAGCATGATGAAATTTCGGATCCCTTCTAGGTCTATGTTTAGGAATCCAAATCATTACAGGAATCTTCCTCTCTATACATTACACTGCTAATATCGACATAGCATTCAATAGAGTAATCCATATCTCTCGAGATGTAAACTATGGGTGACTACTGCGAACAATCCATGCCAACGGGGCTTCCTTTTTTTTCATTTGTTTATACCTTCATGTAGGACGAGGCCTATACTACGGATCATACACCCTAGAATTAACGTGAACTGTCGGAGTATTAATCCTATTCTGTGTAATAGCTGCAGCATTCCTAGGATATGTTTTACCTTGAGGACAAATATCATTCTGGGGGGCTACTGTTATTACTAATCTATTGTCAGCAATTCCCTACCTTGGAACCACTATCGTTCAATGATTATGAGGGGGATTCGCTGTTGACAACGCCACCCTTACTCGTTTTTTCGCACTCCATTTTCTACTACCTTTTATCGTCCTAGCTCTAGTAATAATCCATTTATTATTCCTTCACCAAACAGGGTCCAACAACCCACTAGGAACCAATTCTAACTTAGATAAAATCCCATTCCACCCATATTACTCATACAAGGACATTTTTGGGTTTATTATTATAACAATAATATTAACTCTTCTCGTTCTAGGAAACCCTAATCTTCTTGGAGATCCAGAAAATTTTATCCCAGCAAATCCTCTAGTTACCCCGGTTCATATTCAACCAGAATGATACTTCCTTTTTGCTTACGCAATTTTACGGTCAATTCCTAACAAATTAGGGGGAGTAATCGCCCTTTTAATATCAATTGCTATTCTTCTCATTATTCCCTTTATAAATAAAAAGAGGATACAAAGAACCCAATTTTACCCAATTAATAAAATTTTATTTTGAATATTTGTAGCTATTATAGGACTCCTTACATGAATTGGAGCTCGCCCAGTTGAAGACCCTTATATTCTAACCGGACAAATTCTCACTATTTTATACTTCATTTATTTTATTATTAATCCCATCATCCATATAATCTGAGATAAAATCATTTTCAAAAATTAGCTAATGAACTTGTTCAAGTATGTATTTTGAAAATACAAAAAAGAGTAAACCCTCTATTAGCTTACTACTAAATTTTATTCACTAAATTAGTCAGACACAGATAAAAATTTTTATCCCTAAAAAAAATAATAAATAACTTAAAGATACCGGCAAGTATCTTTTTCAAGCCAAATATATTAACTTATCATACCGGAATCGAGGTAAAGTTCCCCGAACCCAGACTCACAAAAATGATATAAATCCCAAAAGAACAAAAAATATTGGAGTAATATAATTTGCCCCTAAAAACAATAAACAACACAAAAGTCTTATAAACAAAATTCTAGAATATTCAGCCAAAAAAATCAAAGCAAATCCTCCCCCTCTATACTCAACATTAAAACCTGAAACTAACTCAGATTCCCCTTCTGCAAAATCAAATGGAGTCCGATTTGTCTCTGCCAATCTAGAAACAAATCAAATTATACAAAGAGGAAGACACAAAAAAATAAACCACCCCCCTGCTTGATAAATTTTTAAATCTAAAAAATTTAACCCCATAATCAAAATCAAAAAGGATAATAAAGTCAAAGCTAACCTTACCTCATAAGAAATCGTTTGAGCCACAGCCCGCAATCTCCCTAACATTGAATAATTAGAATTTGAAGATCAACCCGCCAGCATAACTGTGTAAACTCCCAATCTAGCACAACATAAAAAATATAAAGCCCCTAATCTAAACCCTATAAATATCGTAAAAAATGGGATACATATCCAAACCAACAAAGAAATAAACAAATTAAAAACAGGAGAAAAATAATACAAATAAAAATTTGACATTACAGGATAAGTCTGTTCCTTAGTAAATAACTTAATGGCATCACTAAAAGGTTGAGGAATTCCAATAAACCCTACTTTATTAGGCCCCTTCCGAAGCTGAATATACCCTAAAACCTTACGTTCCAGTAAAGTTAAAAAAGCTACCCCAATTAAAACGCAGACAACCAAAATTAAAATCCCAAAAAACAATAGGATTAAATCAAACCCAAATATTATTACCTGTATTCACCATACATACGTAAATTCTAAATTTACTGCACTACTCTGCCAAAGTAATAATAGTAAGCTCAATTAAACCTCTAAAGTTAATACCTGGTCCTTTCGTACTAAAGTATTATAATTTTCTGAAGATAGAAACCAACCTGGCTCACGCCGGTTTAAACTCAGATCATGTAAAATTTTAAAAGTCGAACAGACTTAACCTCATAGCCCCTACACCATAAGTTCATTTTAATCCAACATCGAGGTCGCAAACTAGTTTATCGATATGAACTCTCCAAACTAATTACGCTGTTATCCCTAAGGTAATTTAATCTTATAATCACAATTCGTGGATCAATCAATCACAAATCAGTGAAATTCAAAAAAAAAAGTTCATTAAATTTTTCCATCACCCCAACAAAATAAGTACCTTTTAAATAAATTCAAATAAACCAAAAATAAACACAAAAAAAACTTATAAAATTCTATAGGGTCTTCTCGTCCCTCAAATTCATTTTAGCTTTCTGACTAAAAAATAAAATTCTACTAATTAAATAAAGACAGCTATTCCCTTGTCCGACCTTTCATTCCAGCTTTCAATTAAAAAACTAATGATTATGCTACCTTTGCACGGTCAGAGTACCGCGGCCATTAAATTCATCATTGGGCAGGCCAGACCTTAAATTATAATCAAAAGGCCATGTTTTTAATAAACAGGCAAAGAATAGATTTGCCGAATTCCTTAACTCAACTTTTCAAGTAAAAATTATATTTACACAAAAATATACTAATTCAATCATTATATCACCAAATTCACAATTAAATTCCTATTCTTAATAAAAAAATTAAACATCTCCAAATCACTTAAATTAAAATCCTGATACAACTCACTGCAAAAAAAAATGAAAACTTCTATTCCTATTCAATTCTAAATCACAAAATATTTTAATAATTTATTTAAAAGCTTATCCCTTTAAATATTACTCACTTCCAGACCAAATTTAAAAAAAAAATCAACTCTAAAATGGCTCAATTAAATTAATTTCTTAAGAAACTAGATATATTAAAAAACGACTAATGTTTCATTACAAAAGAGGTATTCTAAATAGTTATTCCACAACAAAATTTATACCTCCTTAGCCCTCTCAAATTCGAGAAATCCTAATCCTAAACCCTTATTTAATAAACCCTGATACAAAAGGTACCACAAATAAAGTATTCTTTAATAATAACAAAATTATCCCCTCACCGTACAAATCATCTATAACTACTTTTATTTTTCCTAAATTCTTACTAAAACAAATAATTACTTTTAAAAAAATTTTATCAATAAAAACTTAATAATCAAACTAAACTGAATTCCACAGTCAACTTTTTAATGTAAATAAAATACTTATACCAAGCTCTAATTTGTCTTTCTAGGTACACCTTCCGGTACACCTACTTTGTTACGACTTATCCCACCTTATGATGGGAGCGACGGGCGATATGTGCATATTCTAGAGCTTAAATCAAATAAATTAATTTATCCACCTTACTATCAAATCCAATTTATTAAAAGAAACTCTTCTTTTAAACCATATAAATATCTTCATTGTAACCCATCTCTCCTTTCCCATGAACTGCATCTTGATCTGACTTAAATTCAAATTTAAAATTCTGAACATTAAACCCTTCTAAGATATTCAAATAACGACGATATACAAACAAAAAAGAAAGTACTATAAATCGTGGATTATCGATTACAGGACAGGTTCCTCTGAATAGACTAAAACACCGCCAAATCTTTTAAATTTCAAGAATATACTAATACTTATCAGGAGGTATATATTCACGTTCTTAATAATAGGGTATCTAATCCTAGTCTGTTTCCAAATCTAATAGTATTCCCCTAAAAATTAAATTTAATTGATCGCAAAATTTCACCTTATACAATCAACCCTCTCCTCTACAACAAAGGCAACTATCGCCCGAACTAAATTCAGAAGTACATCATGTTTAACCGCAACTGCTGGCACAAGATTAGTCTGTACATTTTTAAATATCTAACTCTAAGGTCCCTTAATCATTAAATTTAATTACTACAAGCAAAGCCTTTAGCCTAAACCACGTATGTAAGCCCACCAAAAACTAAATCTATTAGCTAAAATAAAACTTTTGACAATTAGACCTCCCTATATAATTATACAAATTTCTTTATAAAGGTATCTCCCATACCCTACTTTTTTAAAAACTTCTCGTCATCAAAAGTTAACTCCCATACCCATCAATTTTTTAGACTCAATTTATCTGAATAAAGCTTACTCCCATACCCCAATTAAATAATTTTCTTCCCAAAATAAGTCACCTACTTCATAAATCCTTTAAAATACAAGTATCCTCCCTATAATAAAACATAAAATCATTCAACTTGATACTGACAATTTCCCCATCAAATAAATTTTTACCTTTTCTATCAAAATAGAATTCGTTACCTCAACTTGTAACCTAAAATGAAACCAACCATTTTAATAGTGAAATTTATCCCCAAAAGAAAATTAAACTAAAAATTCAAACTTAAACTGCCCTTAAGTCCTCCTTCCTATCTTAATTCAGGAATCCGTAAATTTCCCTTGAATACAAAAAAAAGAAAAGGAATTTTTGATTGCCCAATCAAAATTCCCAACCTATTCAAATATTGAATCCTAGATCAATCTTTTTCTCTTAGTCAAATTTAAGCCCATAAATTTGCCCTCAAAAACTTTTGATTCTGCTGATGTTTAAAAGAACCCTCGATTGCCCAATCGAAATTCCCAACCTATTCAAATATTGAACCCTAGATCAATCTTTTTCTCTTAGTCAAATTTAAGCCCATAAATTTGCCCTCAAAAACTTTTGAAAATTCCCAACCTATTCAAATATTGAATCCTAGATCAATCTTTTTCTCTTAGTCAAATTTAAGCCCATAAATTTGCCCTCAAAAACTTTTGATTCTGCTGATGTTTAAAAGAACCCTCGATTGCCCAATCGAAATTCCCAACCTATTCAAATATTGAACCCTAGATCAATCTTTTTCTCTTAGTCAAATTTAAGCCCATAAATTTGCCCTCAAAAACTTTTGATTCTGCTGATGTTTAAAAGAACCCTCGATTGCCCAATCGAAATTCCCAACCTATTCAAATATTGAACCCTAGATCAATCTTTTTCTCTTAGTCAAATTCAAGCCCACAAATTTAACAAAACTTTCCCTCTCCCACCCCGCCAAAAAAATTTTTCAAAAAAAAAATAAAACAAAAAAACTTGCTCCAGACCCAATTTTTAAAAAAATTTTCTTCTGATGAAACTCATAAAAACTAGATCCCTATTCTAAAATAAAACTTTTAGGGCTAGCCCAATTCATCCTAATTAATAAATTTTGAACATCACAAAATTAATTCAAATTCAAAAAAAAAATAGGGGATGAATTTGCCCATTTTCAACACATTTTTTCCAAAAAAATTTTTTTCGGGCCAAAATAAAGTTTTACTTATTTATCCATATTCATTTTATCAATAAAGGATTCCTTGAATATATGGTATAATCCTTTAATTACTAGAGGTATTTATTATATAATTGATATATTTAGTTTAAAGGAAGGGAGAGTTTTTTTTTTTTATATAAGAATTTTTAATTTAAACGGTAATTTTATCTCCTTCAATAAGAATTTACGATTACATATAAATAAGAAGTAACCATCTATATATATATATTCTTATTTATATAAAGTTAAATATATAATATATATATATAAATATATAATTGATTTATAAATATAATAAATCCAATTTACTAGTATGATTAAATATTGATATATCCCTCCTTTAAGGATTTTCTTTCTTATACTCCTGATTACACAATGTTATATTATTCAGATGTATATATATATATTAAACGACTATACATTTATACTAAGTAAACAATTTATTGTTTATATGTATCCCCCAAAAATTTATCTATTCATTTAAATACAATATATATATATATATAAATATAGTGTATATATATAAATATTTATATATGATTAATTCATAAATTATTTATAAAGAAGAAAAACTCATCAGTATTTTTTTGAAAAAATTTCTCTTAGATCAGGGATTTCCTTCAGTGAATAAAAAATTGGTGAAAAAATTCGCAAAATTTTCTGCTTTTTTTTTGCAAATTTTTGCATTTTTTTGCAACTTTTTGTTTTCTTGAACCTGACTACCCCAAGGATTTCTAACAAATTGTAGTTTCTAGTAATGCATTTTCGTGCACACTTTTAAAAACGTAATTTTGCCGGGTCCTCTAGTTATGACCCCTCAACCTCCTGAGAAAATTTTTATATATTTATTATGCTCGGATCATTTTCTCATAAAAGTTTTATTTCTTGCCGAAAAAAAAAAAAAAACTTCTGGGGCCATAAGCCCGGATAAGCCCATGTTCACCTAAAATTCAATTTCTTTATTAAATTCCGCTCAACAAATCCTGCATACAAGAAATACTAAACTACTAATTAAAGGATTATACCGGGTATACATCTAGTAAGATAAACCCCAATTGAATTTTCTCCTCTCACGGTCAGTATTGAACTGACTCGGTTCAAAATACGGTACTTTGGTCGGTTTAACCCCTTTCTCAAGCAAATTTAAAGTAATAAAAATTTATCCCTAGAAAGGGTTAAACCACCAAAGCACCGGAGCTAGAGACAAGCTAAAACCAAAAATTCTGCATGCTTTTGATTCCAGACCCTTCTTTTAAAAAGCCATATAAGTGATTTTTATCCCCTCAATTTTTCCCCCCAAAATCATAATTTTGAAAAAGAACAAAAAAATTTTCTCATCACAAACCTTTTTCTCAATTTCTCAAAAAAAAATATTCTGATTAGAACAACTTCCGGGAATCATAAAAGTTTTAATATAACAAAAAGATTTAGTTTTGAGGGTATTTACAACCCCAA